GATAAATTATATTAGGGTATTTAGTGTCGGGTTGTTTTTTGATAGTTTTTAGTTGAGGTTTTTAGGCCGACGGTGAGTTGCGGTTAAAAAAATTGATGCATATATATATATATAACGCGGATGCCAATTCATACCTCAACTTGTTGGCTCATACGTTCTTGAGCCCTCCTTGGTTTCGGGGTTTGACAAGGATAGCAGGGTTCGCTGAGCGTAGGGGGGTAGGGGGGTTTGTCGCGCAAAAACCAAAGGGGGCACTATGTAAGGATAAGTTGAACAAGAGATGTATATATTATGCACTTGAATTAATAATATGTAATTCTTAAATTATGTCTTAAAATAATTAACTTATATTATCACATTCAAGGAAGATGTTCAACCTTAAGTTAACATTTGAGCCTGCACTCTGAGATGTCAAATGAAAGGAAACCTAAAAAAGATACCTTATGCATATAAGAGAATGCTTGGCATGGTGGGTAATGAAATGTATGTACTACACCATTAATCAGATGCCAGTATAATTATCTAATAAGTGGAATATTACAGTTATGTCCCTGAAATAGGAACCAGATGCCAGTAATAGTTCATTTTATGCAACCCTCACATTTATTGTCCTTGATTCTATCATGCATGATTTACCTTTATATATATGGTTGGTGGTTTCTTACTACATTAATATGTTTTCATGAAATTATAGTTGATTATTCAAGGAAATAATTGAGGTCAATTTTCTGGGGAAAAATATATTACTCAGTTTAAAATAATATTATTCTAGATCTTAATTTTATGCTTTATGTATACCTTAATATTTAGTACTTGCTTTATGGTTAAAATAATAATTTGGTGATAATACATATATATGTACTAGTACATTAATGTAATATTATGCATATTATGTACTAGACCATAAGGGGGGGGCCATTCCCCCAGAAAATAGTTTAGTTTAGAATTCTGGCTTTGGGAGCCAGGGGTGAGAGTTAAAATCTCTCTTTTCTGGGCGCTAGGGAGGAGTTTAACCTCCGATCTTCGGATTACAAGACCGATGCTTTGTGGGCTAAGCTACTAGGGCAAGCTCATTTTAGTGCTTTATTTTCTAGTCATCCTGCTAGTGGGATAAAAATGAGGAATAGTGCGAAGTATAAGATGGATGCAATTTGTCCAATGATAATGAATGGGTGTTCCACTGGCATGCCTCCAATTCATGTTAAGATAATTATGTCTGCTACTAGGGTTCAGAATAGGAATTGGGTGATTGGGCGGAATGTTAGCCCTCGTTGTTTTGAGGTATGTAGTAGTGGTACTACCATTAGGACTAGGATGGAGAATAGTAGTGCAAGGACACCTCCGAGTTTGTTTGGGATTGATCGGAGAATTGCGTAAGCAAATAGGAAGTATCATTCTGGTTTAATATGTGGCGGGGTAACTAGGGGGTTGGCGGGGGTAAAGTTTTCCGGGTCTCCTAGCAGGTTGGGAGAGAATAACGCTAGAAGAGTGAGGGCTAGAAGTATAATTACGAATCCAAGGAGGTCTTTATATGAGAAGTATGGGTGGAAAGAGACTTTATCTGCGTCTGAATTCAGCCCAATTGGGTTGTTTGATCCTGTTTCGTGGAGAAACAGGAGGTGGAGGATAGTTACGGCAGCAATAATAAATGGTAGTAAAAAGTGAAATGCGAAGAATCGTGTTAGTGTTGCGTTATCTACTGAAAATCCGCCTCAGATTCATTGGACTAGTATGTCTCCTATGTATGGAACGGCGGATAGGAGGTTTGTAATTACTGTGGCGCCTCAGAAAGATATTTGTCCTCATGGGAGGACGTAGCCAACAAAAGCTGTTATTATGACTAGTAGGAGGAGGATTACGCCGATGTTTCAGGTTTCTTTGTAGAGGTAGGATCCGTAGTATAGGCCTCGGGCGATGTGTATGTAAATACAGATGAAGAAGAATGATGCTCCGTTAGCATGTATATTGCGGATTAGTCAGCCGTAGTTAACATCTCGGCAGATGTGAGTTACTGATGAGAATGCGGTTGAGATGTCTGAGGTGTAGTGTATAGCTAAGAATAGGCCGGTTAAGATTTGGGTGATTAGGCATAGTCCTAGAAGGGACCCAAAGTTTCATCATGCTGAGATGTTGGATGGTGTTGGTAGGTCGACTAGTGCGTCATTGGCGATTTTGATAAGGGGGTGTGTTTTTCGTAGGCTTGCCATTAGTGGTTCTTGTAGTTGAATAACAACGGTGGTTCTTCAAGTCATTGGTCTCGGTTAAAGTCTGAGCAAGAATTATGACCTATTTTATGTTTTTATTATTAATAGCTTTGGTTGTGGGTTTAGTTGCTGTTGCTTCTAATCCTACGCCTTATTTTGCTGCTCTTGGTCTGGTGGTTGCAGCTGGGGTTGGGTGCGGGGTTTTGGTTGGTCATGGGGGTTCTTTTTTATCTCTTGTTCTTTTCTTAATTTATCTAGGGGGAATGCTTGTGGTTTTTGCTTATTCAGCGGCTTTGGCCGCTGAGCCATTTCCAGAGGCTTGGGGTAGTCGTTCTGTGTTGGGTTATGTTTTAGTTTATTTATTAGGGGTGGGCTTAGTGGGAGGGCTTTTTTGAGGAGGCTGATACGAAGGTTCGTGAGTGGTTGTAGATGGATTGAAGGAATTTTCTGTTTTGCGTGGTGATATTAGTGGTGTGGCTGTAATATATTCGTCTGGTGGGGGTATGTTGGTTATTTGTGCTTGGGTGTTGCTTTTGACTTTGCTTGTTGTGTTGGAGCTGACTCGTGGTCTTAGTCGTGGGGCCCTTCGTGCGGTTTAGAGGAGGACAGGGATAGTGGCTAAGATTAAGGTTAGGAGAAAAATGGTTAGGTATGTTTTGATTATTCCTCGTGTGGTGTCGTTTGTAATTTTTGCTATAGTTGTTTGTGTCAATGCTAGGCCTTTTGGTCCGATTGTTTCGAGCCATGTTTTGTCGAGTTGGGTGGCGGCTGATTGTCCAAGGGTGAGTTTGAGTTTCGGAAGAAGTCGATGAGTAATTGCTGGGAAGAATCCTAGTATGTTTGAGAAATGGTGTGTGGAGATTATTGGGGTGATTTTTACTTGTTTGCTTGTTATGTTGGCTAGTTCTATGGCCACTAGTAGGCCTGTAATTGTTACTAGGAGGGCTGCAGTTTTTAGGGAGGTTGGTATTGTTATGGTTGGTGTTTTTATTGGCAGGAAGTTTTGTGTGATGATGAGCCCTGCAATGATGCTTCCTCAGGCAAGTCGTTTAATTGAGTTAATCACTAGTGGGTTATTTTCGTTGATTGGGGATAGTGGCAGGAATCGTGGGGTTCCTATGATTACAAAGTATACTAGTCGGAAGCTGTATACTGCGGTGAAGGATGTAGCGATTAGTGTTAGGGTAAGGGCCCAGGCGTTTAGATAGGAGGTGTTTAGGGCTTCAATAATTGAGTCTTTTGAGAAGAATCCTGCTAGGAATGGGGTTCCTGTTAGGGCTAGGCTACCGACTGTGAAGTAGGTTGAGGTGGCGGGCATAATATTAAATAAGCCCCCTATTTTTCGGATGTCTTGTTCGTCGTTTAGGCTGTGAATGATTGATCCCGAGCATAGGAATAATATGGCCTTGAAGAAGGCGTGGGTGCAAATGTGGAGGAATGCTAGTTGTGGTTGATTTAATCCAATTGTAACTATTATCAGTCCTAGTTGGCTTGATGTTGAGAAAGCTACGATTTTTTTGATATCATTTTGGGTCAGGGCGCAGGTGGCTGTGAATAGTGAGGTTAGTGCTCCTAGGCAGAGACAGATCGTTAGGACTAGTTGGTTATTTTCTATGAGGGGGTGAAGGCGGATTAGTAGGAAGATCCCTGCAACAACCATGGTACTTGAATGGAGTAGGGCAGACACTGGTGTGGGGCCCTCCATGGCTGAGGGAAGTCAGGGGTGAAGGCCAAATTGGGCTGATTTTCCTGTTGCCGCTAGGGCAAGTCCCAGTAGGGGGATAGTTATATCTAGGTTTTTTGATAAGGCAAAAATTTGTTGAATTTCTCAGGAGTTGAGGTTTATTGCTAATCAGGCCATGGTCATAATTAATCCGATGTCTCCTACTCGGTTGTAGATAACGGCCTGAAGAGCTGCTGTGTTAGCATCTGCTCGTCCGTGTCATCATCCGATGAGCAGGAATGATATGATTCCTACTCCTTCTCATCCAATGAATAATTGGAATATGTTGTTGGCTGTGACTAGGATGATCATGGCTACTAGGAATGTGAGTAAGTACTTAAAGAATCGGTCAATGTTTGGGTCGGAGTGCATATATCATAGTGCGAACTCTAAAATTGATCAAGTGACGTACAGGGCGATAGGGATGAAGATTAAGGAGTAATGGTCGAATTTGAAGCTGATGTTTACGTCGAATGTTTGGGTGTTTATTCATTGTCAGTTTGTAATAATACCTTCTGTTTTTAGGTTTAGAAAAATTATTAGTGGTAGAAGGCTAATGAAGAATGCGGAGCTAACGGCGGTTTTGGTTATTTCTGCTATGTTGAATTCTTGTTGGTTGGGGTTTAATGTGGTAAGTAGTGGATATACTAAGATAAAAAAGATTAGAAGGAGTGATGAGTGTATAATTAGTGTCATTTTAGCTTTCACTTGGATTTGCACCAAGAGTTTTTGGTTCCTAAGACCAACGGATGAGCTGTTATCCTTTGAAAGCGCAAGGAAGCCACGGATTTTAACCATGGTGGGCAAGGATTAGCAGTGCTTACCATTTTCTGTTCTTCCTTGGTGAGCAAGGGGGTTTTAACTCCTATCTTTAGAATCACAATCTAATATTTTGGTTAAACTATACTTACAATAGCATCATCCTCATATGAGTTCTGGTTTAGCCACTAATAGGATGACGGGAATTAGGTGTAGGATTATTAGTAAGTGTTCTCGGGTGTGGAATGGTTGAAGTCCTATAATGTGGTTTGGTGTTGGGCCTCGTTGGGATATTAGGAATATGTATAAGGAGTAGCCGGCTGTGATTAATGTCCCCAGGCCGGTAAGTAAAATTGTTCACGGGGATCAGTTGAATAATGTTGTAATAATTATGAGCTCTCCTATTAAGTTGGGCAGTGGTGGGAGTGCTAAGTTGGCCAGGTTGGCGATGAATCATCAGACTGCGGTTAGTGGAAAAATAATTTGTAATCCTCGGGCAAGGATTATTGTTCGGCTGTGGGTTCGTTCATAGGCTGTATTAGCTAAGCAGAATAGTGCTGAGGATACTAGTCCGTGGGCGATTATTAGGATAATTGCCCCTGAGAATCCTCATGGGGTTTGAATTAGGATTCCCCCTGCTACTAACCCCATATGGCTGACGGATGAGTAGGCAATTAGTGATTTTAGGTCTGTTTGTCGAAGGCAAATTGATCCGGTTATAATGATTCCCCAGAGGGCTAGGATAATGAATGGGTAGGCTAGCTCTTTTGATAGCGGGTCTAGTATAACTATTATGCGTATTATTCCATATCCGCCGAGTTTTAGCAGGACTGCTGCTAGTACTATTGACCCTGCTACGGGGGCTTCTACATGTGCTTTTGGTAATCATAGATGGACCCCATATAGTGGTATTTTAACTAAAAATGCGATTAGGCAGCCGGCTCATCAGATCATGTGGCCTCAAGAGTTGAGTTGTATGGGCTGTGAGTATTGGAGTGTCAGTATTGACAGTGTTCCTGTGGATTGTTGAAGTAGGAGCAGGGCAACTAAAAGTGGGAGTGACCCGGCTAAAGTGTAGAATAGGAAGTAGGTTCCCGCATTGAGTCGTTCGGTTTGATTTCCTCATCGGGTGATAATAATAAGGGTGGGAATGAGTGTGGCTTCGAATATGATATAAAATATAATAATCTCTGTGGCGCCGAATGCCATAATTAGAAAAGTTTGTAGTGAGGCAAGTAGTGAGATGTATGAGCGTTGTCGGTTAATTGGTTCAGGGTTAATGTGATTTTGGCTGGCTAAGATTATAAGTGGAAGTAGTCAGCATGTGAGTACTAGGAGGGGTGTCGATAGTGGGTCTGTGGCTAAGTATGTGTTAGAGGAGGTCCATCCGGTTTCGGATGTTCATTTTAATCATGTCAGGCTGATGAAGGCAATTAATAGGCTGTGCGCAGTTGTGGTTGTCCATAGTCATTTGGGGGAGGTTAGTCAGATTGTTGGGAATAGCATGATTGTTGGGATTAATACTTTTAGCATTGTAGAAGGTTAAGGTTTTGTAGTCGATCAGTGCCGTGGGTGCGGGCAGTGGCAACTAGTAGTGCTAGGCCAGTGCTAGCCTCGCAAGCAGAAAAAGCTAAGAGTAGTATTGGGGCTGTGGAAAACCCTGTAGTTTCAAATTGTAATGCTCATAGGGCTAGTGCAATAAATAGGGATAGTATTATCCCTTCTAAGCATAGTAGTGCGGATAGTAAGTGGGTTCGGTGGAATGCTAGTCCTATTAAACCTAAAATAAATGCTGAGCTAAAGCTAAAATGTACTGGTGTCATAAGGGGGGTCGTGGAGTCAAACCACGATTTTCTGAGCCGAAATCAGAGGTCTTGTTTTGGACTAACCCCCTATTCTGCTCATTCTAAGCCGCCTTGAGTTCATTCATAGATTAGTCCTAGGGTTAATAAAATTAGAACTGTTGTAGCCCAGAAGAATGTTCCGGTGGGGTTGTGGAGTTGGTCCCCTCAGGGTAGCGGGAGGAGGAGGGCAATTTCTAAGTCGAATAGGAGGAATAGGATTGCTACTAGAAAGAAGCGTAGGGAGAATGGTAGTCGGGCGGACCCTAGTGGGTCAAATCCGCATTCATAGGGTGATAGTTTTTCTGCGTCTGGGTTTATTTGTGGTAGTCAAAAAGATACGGTCGCTAAAATTAAGGATAAGGCTGTTGTGATAATTAGAATGGTTGTAATTAGATTCATTATCTTTCCCTGGGGTTTAACCAAGACTGTGTGGTTGGAAGCCACTTGTACTAATTTTAATACTAGAAAGATTATGAGCCTCATCAATAGATGGATACGTAGAGGAATAGTCATACTACGTCGACAAAGTGTCAATATCAGGCAGCGGCTTCGAAGCCAAAGTGGTGTTCAGATGTAAAGTGGTATTGGATTTGGCGTAGTAGACATACTGCCAGGAAGGTTGATCCGACGATAACGTGAAGTCCATGGAACCCTGTGGCCACAAAGAATGTTGAGCCGTAGACTCCATCTGCGATTGTGAAGGGGGCTTCGTAGTATTCTATGGCTTGGAGTGCGGTGAAGTAGAGCCCTAATAAAATGGTTAGTGCTAAGGATTGGATGGCTTGTTTGCGTTCCCCCTCTATGATGCTGTGGTGGGCTCATGTTACTGTAACCCCTGATGCTAGTAGTACGGCTGTGTTTAGGAGTGGCACTTCGAAGGGGTCTAATGTTGTAATTCCTGTTGGTGGTCAGCATCCCCCTAACTCTGGTGTTGGTGCTAGGCTCGAGTGGTAGAAGGCCCAGAAGAACCCTAGGAAGAAGAATACTTCAGAAGTAATAAATAGGATTATTCCGTATCGTAGTCCTTTTTGCACTGGGGGTGTGTGGTGGCCTTGGAAGGTTCCCTCTCGGATAATGTCGCGTCATCATTGGTATATGGTGAGAAGTAGGAGAATTATTCCTAAGGTTATTAGTGTTGTTGAGTGGAAGTGGAATCAGATTGCTAAGCCGGATGTTATTAGTAGGGCAGCGATAGCTCCGGTTAGTGGTCATGGGCTTGGATCAACTATATGATAGGCATGTGCTTGGTGGGCCATTAAACGTTTTCTTGTAGATATAGGCTTAAGAGAAGTACGAATACGTAAGCTTGAATTATTGCTACTGCAACTTCTAATAATGTCAGCAGGAAGAGTACGGCGGCAGTAAGGATTGCTACTGTTGGTATTATTGGTAGTAGGACAAATACGGCTGTGGCGATGAGTTGAATTAGGAGATGGCCCGCGGTGAGGTTGGCTGTTAGCCGGACTCCTAGGGCTAGTGGTCGGATAAATAGGCTAATTGTTTCGATAATAATCAGTACTGGAATCAGTGGGATAGGTGTTCCTTCTGGTAGTAAGTGCCCTAAAGCGACTGTTGGTTGGTTACGCATTCCAATAATTACTGTAGAAAGTCATAGTGGCACGGCGAACCCTATATTAAGTGATAGCTGTGTTGTGGGTGTAAAGGTGTATGGTAGCAGGCCGAGCATGTTAATTGTAATTAAGAAAATTATTAGCGAGGCTAGCAATAGTGCTCATTTATGTCCCCCTACGTTTAGTGGTAGTATTAGTTGGTTGGTGAATCGATTAATGAATCATCCTTGGACTGTGATGAGTCGATTGTTGACTCATCGAGATGATGAGGTTGGGTAAAGTACTCAGGGTAGTGCAGTTGCGATGGCAATAAGTGGAATTCCCAGGTATGACGGGCTTGCAAATTGGTCGAAGAAGCTTACTATCATGGTCAGTCTCAGGATTCAGTTTTGTGTTTTTCAGCACTTACTGGGGTTGGTTCATTTGGTGTAGTATGGCTTAAGATTTTAGTTGGGATGACGGTTAGGAAAATTAATCAGGAGAATACTAGAATTGCGAATCAAGGGCCGGGGTTTAATTGTGGCATTTCACTAGGGGTGGTCGGGAATCACCAATCTTTGGCTTAAAAGGCCAATGCTTTGTCCAATATTTAGCTTCCTAGCGAGGCGTCTTCTAGTATTAGTGAGGATCAGTTTTCGAAGTGTTCTAGAGGTACTGCCTCAACTACAATTGGTATAAAGCTATGATTAGCCCCGCAGATTTCAGAGCATTGTCCGTAGAATACCCCCGGGCGCGAAGCGATGAAGGCGGTTTGATTTAGTCGCCCTGGGACTGCATCTATTTTTACGCCCAGAGATGGGACAGCTCAAGAATGTAGTACGTCTTCAGCAGATACTAGGACACGGACTGGGGATTCTATTGGGACGACTATCCGATGGTCTGTTTCTAGGAGTCGGAATTGTCCAGGGGTGAGGTCTTGAGTTGGTACCATATAAGAATCAAATCCTAGGTTTTCATAATCTGTGTATTCGTAGCTTCAGTATCATTGGTGCCCCATTGCTTTAATTGTTAGGTGGGGATCATTGATTTCGTCCATCAGGTATAGAATACGTAGGGAGGGCAAGGCAATTAAAACTAAAATGACGGCTGGTAGGACAGTTCATACGATTTCGATTTCTTGAGAGTCTAGGATATATTTATTAGTAAGTTTGGTTGACACCATTGCAATAATAATATATAACACCAGAGTGCTGATTAGGAACACAATTATTAATGCATGGTCGTGGAAGTGAAGAAGTTCTTCTATAACGGGTGATGCCGCGTCTTGGAATCCTAGTTGCGTTGGGTGTGCCATTAAGTCTTGGGCTTAAGACATGCAGGGGTCTAACCTGCGATTTCACCTTGACAAGGTGATGTGATTTACATTTTACTAATGTCTTTAGAAGGAAGTGACAGAGTGGTTATGTGGCTGGCTTGAAACCAGTACATGGGGGTTCAATTCCTCCCTTTCTCGTTAATTTGATTGAATTTGAACAAATGCTGGTTCTTCGTATGTGTGGTAAGGAGGAGGGCAGCCGTGGAGTCATTCTACGTTTGTTGTTGTTAGTTCTACAGATAATACTTCTCGTTTGGCGGCGAAGGCTTCTCATAGAATAAATAGGAACATGATTACTGCTACTAAAGAAATTAGTGATCCGATGGATGATACTGTGTTTCACAGGGCGTAGGCGTCTGGGTAGTCAGAATATCGTCGTGGCATACCTGCTAGGCCTAGGAAGTGTTGAGGGAAGAATGTGAGGTTGACCCCGATAAATATAACTGCGAAGTGGATTTTTGTTCAGGTGCTGTGAAGAGTGTACCCTGTTAGCAGGGGGAATCAGTGTACAAAGGCTGCTATAATAGCAAATACAGCGCCTATTGATAATACATAGTGGAAGTGTGCTACTACGTAGTAGGTGTCATGAAGAACAATGTCAAGTGATGAGTTTGATAGGACAATTCCTGTGAGTCCGCCTACTGTAAATAGGAAAATGAACCCCAGGGCTCATAGTATTGGAGTTTCTCATTTAATAGACCCTCCGTGAAGTGTGGCTAGCCAGCTGAATACTTTTACACCTGTTGGAATTGCAATAATTATTGTTGCAGATGTAAAGTATGCACGAGTATCCACGTCCATTCCAACGGTGAATATGTGATGGGCCCATACAATGAAGCCTAGAAGTCCGATGGCCATTATGGCTCAGACCATTCCTATGTAGCCAAATGGTTCTTTTTTCCCTGAGTAGTAGGCTACAACGTGAGAGATAATTCCGAATCCTGGGAGGATAAGAATGTAAACTTCTGGGTGGCCAAAGAATCAGAATAGGTGTTGGTAGAGGATTGGGTCTCCTCCGCCTGCCGGGTCGAAGAATGTGGTGTTGAGGTTTCGATCTGTTAAAAGTATCGTGATTCCGGCGGCTAATACAGGTAGTGACAGAAGGAGTAGTACTGCGGTTACAAGTACGGATCAGACGAATAGAGGCGTTTGATATTGGGAAATGGCTGGGGGTTTCATGTTAATGGTTGTGGTAATAAAATTAATTGCCCCAAGGATTGATGATACACCTGCTAAGTGAAGTGAAAAAATTGTCAGGTCTACGGATGCTCCTGCGTGGGCTAGATTTCCTGCGAGAGGCGGGTACACTGTCCATCCTGTTCCTGCTCCGGCCTCAACACCAGAGGAGGCTAGTAGTAGTAGGAAGGATGGGGGCAGTAGTCAGAAGCTTATGTTATTTATTCGTGGAAATGCCATGTCCGGGGCTCCAATTATTAGTGGTACAAGTCAGTTTCCAAATCCCCCAATAAGGATTGGCATTACTATAAAGAAAATTATTACGAAGGCGTGGGCAGTGACGATAACATTATAAATTTGATCATCGCCTAGAAGTGACCCGGGTTGGCTAAGCTCAGCCCGAATGAGGAGGCTTAGGGCGGTTCCCACTATTCCGGCTCAGGCACCAAATACAAGATAAAGGGTGCCAATGTCTTTGTGGTTGGTAGAGAAGAATCAGCGCGTGATTGCCACAGGTAGGGTGGCCGAGTGTTTAGGCGGTGGGTTGTAGCCCCGAAGACAGAGGTTTGAGTCCTCTTCCTACCAGCTCCGTGGTGAAGAACACATTGGATTGCAAATCCGAAGACGCAGATTAATACTCTGCCGGGGCTTTTCCCGCCTTGGTGACCCAGACGGCGGGAAAAGTAGATGAATGCTCGCTGGTTTGAGCGCTTAGCTGTTAACTAAGAGTTTGTGGGATCGAGGCCTTCTCATCTAGTAAGGCCTTAGCTTAATAAAAGTGTCTGATTTGCAATCAGGAGATGCAAGTTAATTCCTTGTAGGCCTTAGTCAGGGACTAGAAGATTTTCACTTCTACTTAGAGCTTTGAAGGCTTTTGGTCTTATATTATCCTAAGTCCCTAGGTGGTTAGTGTTAGGATGGTTGGGGCCATTGGTAGTAGTCCTAGAGCGGTTGTGGTAAATAGGGCCAGGGGTAAAGAGGTTTGGGTTGTTTGAGTTCGTCATGGGGTTGTTGAGTTGGTTGTGTTTGGGGAGATGGTCAGTGTTATTGCGTAACAAAGTCGTAGGTAGAAGTATAGGCTGATTAGGGCGGCTAAGGCTATGGTTGTGGCAACAATAGGTAGGTCTTGTTTTGTTAATTCTTGTAGGATCAGTCATTTTGGTATGAACCCTGTGAGTGGTGGTAGGCCTCCTAGTGAGAGTAGGACTAGGGCAGTTGTTGATGTTAGGATGGGGGTTTTTGATCAGGTTGTTGCGAGTGTGCTGATTTTTGTTGTTAGTGATATTTTTAGGGTTAGGAATGCTGCGGAGGTTATGATAATGTATGTTCCTAGTGCAAGTAAGGTGAGTTGTGGGGCGTATTGGATTACGATAATTATTCATCCTATGTGTGCGATTGAAGAATAGGCTAGGATTTTTCGTAGTTGGGTTTGGTTTAATCCCCCTCATCCACCCACTAATGTAGATGTAATTCCTAATAGTGTTAGCAGTAGTGGGTCTATGGTTTGTGCTGTTTGGATAATGAGTGCGAATGGGGCTAGTTTTTGTCAGGTGGATAGGATTAGCCCTGTTAATAGGTCTAGTCCTTGTAAGACTTCTGGTATCCAGAAGTGTATTGGTGCGAGTCCAATTTTGAGTGCTAGGGCGGCTATGAATATTGTGCTGGCGACGGGGTTTGATAGGTCATTGATGTTTCATTCTCCTGTTATTCAGGCATTTGTTGTGCTTGCGAATAGGATTATTGCTGCTGCGGTGGCTTGGGTTAAGAAGTATTTCGTGGTTGCCTCTACTGCACGTGGGTGGTGGTGTTGTGCTATTAGGGGGGTGATTGCTAGTGTGTTAATTTCTAGGCCCATTCAAGCTAGAAGTCAGTGAGAGCTAGCGAAGGTTAGGGTGGTTCCTAGTCCTAGGCTGGATAGTAGGATTGTAAGTACGTATGGGTTCATTGGCGGAGGAGGGATTTTAACCGTCATGTTCGGGGTATGGGCCCGAAAGCTTTATTAGCTGACCCCGCCTTAGAAAGTGGTGTAAAGGAAGCACTAAGAGTTTTGATCTCTTGAGTATGGGTTCAACTCCCTTCTTTCTAGGAACTGAGGGGATTTTAACCCCTGTAATTCACTCTATCAAAGTGGTCCTTGGGTGCTCAGGCACAGTTCCTTAATTATAGTTGTGGGGGTAGTCCCGCTAGTGCGATTGGCAGGGCGGTGTGTCATAGTACAAAGGCGAGCGTTAGGGGGAGGAAGTTTTTTCATACTAGGTGTATTAGTTGATCATATCGGAATCGTGGGTATGAGGCTCGTACTCATAGGAATATAATGGATAGTAGTGCAGCTTTGGTTATAAGGTTAATTGTTGTAAGTTCTGGAATGCTTGGGATGTGCGAGGCCCCTAGGAATAGGACGGCTGAGAGGGTGTTTATTAGAAGGATGTTGGCGTATTCGGCTAGGAAAAAGAGTGCGAAAGGTCCTCCTGCGTATTCTACGTTGAAGCCAGATACTAGTTCTGATTCCCCTTCTGTCAGGTCGAATGGTGCTCGGTTTGTTTCGGCTAGTGTTGAGATGTATCATATTGCGGCTAAAGGTCAGGCGGGGATAAGCAGTCAAATGTTTTCTTGGGCGGTGTTAAATGTTTGTAGGGTGTATCCCCCTGAAAAGATAATTACGGAGAGGAGGATTAGCCCTAGGCTAACTTCGTATGAAATTGTCTGGGCTACAGCTCGTAGGGCCCCAATTAGTGCATATTTTGAATTTGACGCCCATCCTGAGCCTAGAATTGAATATACTGCTAGGCTTGATAGGGCTAGGATAAATAGAATTCCTAAGTTGAGGTCGGTTACTGGGTGGGGTATGGGTATTGGTGCTCATAGGGTTATGGCTAGGGTTAGCGCAAGTACTGGGGCGGCTAAAAATAAAAATGGGGATGATGTAGATGGGCGAATGGGTTCTTTGATGAAGAGTTTTACTCCGTCAGCGATGGGTTGTAGTAGTCCGTAGGGGCCTACTACGTTTGGTCCTTTTCGTAATTGCATATATCCTAATACTTTCCGTTCAATTAGTGTCAGGAAGGCTACTGCTAGGAGTACTGGTACAATGTAGGCTAGGGGGTTGATTAGATGGGTTATTAGGGTGTTTAGCATAAACTGGGAAGAGGATTTGAACCTCTGGTTAAAAGGGCTTAGGCCTTTCGCAATTTACCATGCTCTGCCACCCCAGTATGTCCTTATTTTGGCTAGCTGGGGTTTTGGCTCTCCCTTTATTTTATTTATTTGTTTTCATAAATTAGGGGTGGGGCGTGCTTTAAGTATTGGCCCCTCTTTTCCGATCCTTTCGTACTGGGAAAAGTAGCGTTACAGATAGAAACTGACCTGGATTACTCCGGTCTGAACTCAGATCACGTAGGACTTTAATCGTTGAACAAACGAACCCTTAATAGCGGCTGCACCATTAGGATGTCCTGATCCAACATCGAGGTCGTAAACCCCCTCGTCGATATGGACTCTGGGAGAGGATTGCGCTGTTATCCCTAGGGTAACTTGGTTCGTTGATCGGTCTATGTTAGCCGGATCATATTTGGTCAGATGTTCTGTGGCTTAGAGGTGTATCTCTTGGTTTTAGGAGGTTTGTCCCAGTCCACTTGGAGGCTTTTCTTTCCTCCGTGGTCGCCCCAACCGAAGGTAAAATCTCATGTTTCACAAAGTTTTTGCTTTTTATTTAGTTGCTTAACGTGGTTGAGTTTTGTACCTTAAGCTCCAAAGGGTCTTCTCGTCTTGTATTGTTATGTCCGCTTCTGCACGGGCAGATCAATTTCACTGACTTGAAAAGGGAGACAGCTAAGCCCTCGTTTGGCCATTCATACAGGTCTCTATTTAAAAGACAAGTGATTGCGCTACCTTTGCACGGTCAAAATACCGCGGCCGTTGAACTTGTAGTCACTGGGCAGGCTGGACCTCCTATACTTGGTTGTGTTGCAGGAGGCGATGTTTTTGGTAAACAGGCGAGGCTTGTGTTTGCCGAGTTCCTTCCTTTTCTTTTAGTCTTTCCTTTAGTAGCACTCCAGTGTGGGGTTAACGATGGTTAGGTTGTGGGTTTTTCTTGGTTTTTTTGTAGTTCACACTACTCTCTTGGGTTGAGTTCGTTAGTTGCCAATGGTTGGTCCGGCTTGGCTTACACTTGTGCTTGGAGAAGGGCGGGCCTTCTTGTTACTCATTTTAGCATAGTTTCTTCCATGTGGGCATGGATTAGCCTAATAGTATTAAGGGGAGTAAGATTTTTTATCGGGATAATAAACTTTTATCTGTCTGAGCTTTAACGCTTTCTGTTTAGGTGGCTGCTTTTAGGCCCACTAGAACGGTATGTTTTGTGTATTATGATCTTTATCCTCCTGGAAAGGTTGTGTCCTTTGTTAAAGGGGCTGTACCCCCTTTAACTAACTCTCGCATTTTTCTCTTGGTGCCTTGTTTGTGTTCGTTTGGTTTGGGGAGTGCGAGGCTGAACTTCTATTCATTTCTTAGGCAACCAGCTATCACCAGGTTCGGTAGGTATGTCACTTCTACCCGGAGCTCTTCCCACTCTTTTGCCACAGAGACGGGTTGGCCCTTAATAGGCTGTCTCGGGGTAGCTCACCTGGTTTCGGGGTTTCAAACTAAAGGTCTCTTTGCTTGGGTGTACTGGCTAAATCATGATGCAAAAGGTACAAGGTTTAATCTTTGCTTTTTAGTGCTTATATGGGTTGTTTCATTTCTCTTTCAGCTTTCCCTTGCGGTACTGTTTCTATTGCTTTGGTAGAACCTTTTCTGTCTCCCATACTCAGGTAAAAGAATGGTTTATTTTTTGGTGTTGGGCTTATTTTGTTTTATTTACATTGTTAAGTTATTAAGTGGTTAAGCTAGCTGTTTGGCTCAGGGCGACCCAATTTGCATGGATGTCTTCTCGGTGTAAGTGAGATGCTTGGCTAACTCAGCCACGCCCTGGGTTTGATCCAAGTGCACCTTCCGGTACACTTACCGTGTTACGACTTGCCTCCCCTTGTCAGTGCTATTGTATTAGGTATTTTTGGTGCGTTTTGACAGGGGAGAGTGACGGGCGGTGTGTACGCGTCTCAGAGCCGGGTTCAAAGGGACACTCTATTTCCTTTTTACTGCTAAATCCTCCTTTAAGCACTGTTTCATGGTGCATGTTCGTAATATTCTATGATTAGAAAATGTAGCCCATTTCTTCCCACTTCATGCGCTACACCTCGACCTGACGTTTTGGGTTGTGCCCATTTTGCTTACTTTTATTACCTTCACAGGGTAAGCTGACGACGGCGGTATATAGGCTGGGGTGACTAGAAGTGGTGAGGTTGAACGGGGGTTATCGGTTCTAGAACAGGCTCCTCTAGGGGGATCTGAGACACCGTCAGGTCCTTTGGGTTTTAAGCTAATGCTCGTAGTACCCTGGCGGGCATCTAATTGTAGTTGGATGCCTAAGTTTACGGCCGAGCATAGTGGGGTATCTAATCCCAGTTTGTTTCTCAGCTTTCGTGGGGTCAGGTGGGTTTGTTAAAGCTACTTTCGTATTAGGGCTTCGGACACCTAGAAGCGTATGACGGCCAAGGGGCCATTTGACTTTATTTTTGTCTATCCTTAACCACCCTTTACGCCGTTGTAATATCAACTAGGGCCTCTCGTCTAACCGCGGTGGCTGGCACGAGTTTTACCGGCCCTCTATAACTCTAACTGAGTCAAGTTTTCACTTATGGCTTAATGTTTATCACTGCTGAATTCCCTTGGGGGTGTGGCTCGGCTAGGCGTCTTGGGCTAATATTTGTGCCTGATGCCCGCTCCTCGTCCCCGGGCGGGGGGATTGAGGGCATATTCACTGGGTTGCGGAGACTTGCATGTGTAAGTTGAGTTAGAGTTGATAATAAGGTCGGGACCATGCCTTTGTGCATGCGGGGCTTTTCAGGACCCATCTTAGCATCTTCAGTGCCATGCTTTGTATTAAGCTACGCTAGC